TTAAAAATAAGCTAAATTTAAGCTTTTGGGTTCATACCCCAAATATAAAGGAAACCCCTTTTTTTTAAAAATAAAGTGCCTGATTAAAGGATTATTCTGATAGAATAAATTAAGTAGATTTCTACCTTTATTATATTTTATAGAATTAAACTATATCTAATAGAATCAAAAACTATCGTGCATCTTACACTAAAATATACTTATTGAATTTATAATACAAACCTAACCCCCTATTTTAGATTTTTTTCAACTTAAATTCAAATAAAATATTTTTTTATTTTATTCTTTTTTTTAGAACTTTAATTTCCATCTCAGCTAATTCTTGATTAGGATGTTGAATTGGGTTAGAAATCAATTTATTAAGATTTATCCCCCTAATTTCCAATTCAAAAAATCTTTTATCATCTGAAGCAGCCTTAAAATATTTTCTTACTCAATCAATTGCATCTATTAATTTTTTATTTTCAATTTTATTAAAAATAATTTTATTAAAAAATTTTGAAATTAATAATTTATTTTCTATTTTAATTAATTCCTCTATATTAATAAAAATAGGATCAACTCCCTTTCATTTCTGATTTCCTAATATTATTGAAGGTTTATCTTGATTTAACTGTTTTATTTTAATAACATGACAAAAAATTTCCCCAATAATTTTATTATCATATTATATAAATAATAATTTTTTAATATTTATTATAATTTTTAATGTTATTGTAGGAACAGTAGGAGGAATTAATCAAACCTCATTACGAAAATTATTATCATTTTCATCTATTAATAATTTAGGTTGAATATTAGCAGCATTAATAATAACAGAAAATTTATGAATTTTTTATTTTATAATATATTCATTTTTAATTAGAATTATATGTCTTTTTTTTAATATAATAAACATTTTTTATATTAATCAATTATTTATTATAAATATAAAATTTTCCTTAAAAATATCCTTATTAATTAATTTTTTATCTTTAGGGGGATTACCTCCCTTTTTAGGATTTTTTCCTAAATGAATTATTATTAATTTTCTTATTTTAAATAAATTATTTATTATTAGATTTATTTTTATTATAATAAGATTAATTATATTATTTTTTTATATTCGAATTATATATTCATCTATTATATTTAATTATTTAAAAATAAAATGATTTAAAAATTTTATAAAAAATTACTTATTATTAATTATAAATATTTTCAGAATAATTTCTTTATTAGGTATAATTTTAAGAACCTTTATATTTATATAAAGGTTTTAAGTTATATAAACTAATAATTTTCAAAATTATAAAAAAAGAAATTTCTTTAAGCCTTAGTATTATATAATTTACCCCTTAAAATTTGCAATTTTATATCATTATTGACTATAAGACTTATATAATAAAAGAGATTTTTCTCGTTAATAAATTTACAATTTATCGCTTATACTCAGCCATTTTATTAGCGAAAATGACTTTATTCAACAAATCATAAAGATATTGGAACTTTATATTTTATTTTTGGTATTTGAGCAGGAATAGTAGGAACTTCCTTAAGACTATTAATTCGAACCGAATTAGGTAATCCTGGATTTTTAATTGGAAATGATCAAATTTATAACTCTATTGTAACAGCCCATGCTTTTATTATAATCTTTTTTATAGTTATACCAATTATAATCGGAGGATTTGGAAATTGATTAATTCCATTAATATTAGGAGCCCCTGATATAGCTTTCCCCCGAATAAATAATATAAGATTTTGATTATTACCCCCCTCATTAACTTTATTAATTTCTAGAAGAATTGTTGAAAATGGGGCAGGAACTGGATGAACAGTTTATCCTCCTTTATCATCTAATATTGCTCATGGAGGAGCCTCAGTTGATTTAGCTATCTTCTCCTTACATTTAGCTGGAATTTCATCTATTTTAGGAGCTATTAATTTCATTACAACTATTATTAATATACGAATTAATCATATATCATTTGATCAAATACCTCTTTTTGTATGAGCAGTAGGAATTACTGCTTTACTTTTATTACTATCTTTACCTGTTTTAGCAGGAGCTATTACAATACTTTTAACAGATCGAAACCTTAATACTTCATTTTTTGATCCCGCAGGAGGCGGAGATCCTATTTTATACCAACATTTATTTTGATTTTTTGGTCATCCAGAAGTTTATATTTTAATTTTACCAGGATTTGGGATAATTTCTCATATTATCTCCCAAGAAAGTGGAAAAAAAGAAACTTTTGGATGTTTAGGAATAATTTATGCTATAATAGCAATTGGTTTATTAGGATTTATTGTATGAGCTCATCATATATTTACTGTAGGAATAGATATTGATACTCGAGCTTATTTTACTTCTGCAACTATAATTATTGCTGTACCAACAGGAATTAAAATTTTTAGTTGATTAGCAACATTACATGGATCACAAATTAATTATAGACCATCTATTTTATGAAGATTAGGATTTGTTTTTTTATTTACAGTTGGGGGATTAACAGGAGTAATTTTAGCTAACTCCTCTATTGATGTAACATTACATGATACTTATTATGTTGTAGCTCATTTCCATTATGTTTTATCTATAGGAGCAGTATTTGCAATTATAGGTGGATTTATTCATTGATACCCTTTATTTACAGGATTATCATTAAATCCTTATTTATTAAAAATTCAATTTTTATCAATATTTATTGGAGTAAATTTAACTTTTTTTCCTCAACATTTTTTAGGTTTATCAGGTATACCTCGACGATACTCTGATTATCCTGATAATTTTACTTCATGAAATATTATTTCTTCATTTGGTTCATACATTTCTTTATTATCAATAATAATAATAATAATAATTATTTGAGAATCAATAATTAATCAACGTATTATTTTATTTTCATTAAATATATCTTCCTCAATCGAATGATTACAAAATTTACCTCCTATAGAACATTCTTATAATGAATTACCTATTTTAAGAAATTTCTAATATGGCAGATCATATGTAATGGATTTAAACCCCATTTATAAAGGATTATCCTTTTTTTAGAAATGTCAACTTGATCTAATTTTAATCTTCAAAATGGTGCTTCACCATTAATAGAACAAATTATTTTTTTTCATGATCATACTTTAATCATTTTAATTATAATTACTATTTTAGTAGGTTATTTAATATTTATTTTATTTTTTAATAAACTTATTAATCGATTTTTATTAGAAGGACAAATAATTGAATTAATTTGAACTATTATTCCCGCAATTACATTAATTTTTATTGCTTTACCTTCACTACGTTTATTATATTTATTAGACGAACTTAACAATCCTTTAATTACTTTAAAATCTATTGGACATCAATGATATTGAAGTTATGAATACTCAGATTTTAATAATATTGAATTTGACTCATATATAATTCAATATAATAAAAATATTCCTGAAAATTTTCGTCTATTAGATGTTGATAATCGAATCATTTTACCTATAAATAATCAAATTCGAATTATAGTAACTGCTACTGATGTAATTCATTCATGAACTATTCCATCATTAGGAGTAAAAGTAGATGCTAATCCTGGACGACTAAATCAAACTAGATTTTTTATTAACCGTCCTGGAATTTTTTTTGGTCAATGTTCAGAAATTTGTGGAGCTAATCATAGTTTTATACCTATTGTAATCGAAAGAATTTCTATTAAAAATTTTATTAATTGAATTAATAATTATTCATCATTAGATGACTGAAAGCAAGTAATGGTCTCTTAAACCATTTAATAGTAAATTAGCAATTACTTCTAATGAAAGAATTAGTTAAAATATATAACATAAATATGTCAAATTTAAATTATTACATTAGTAATATTCTTTTATTCCTCAAATAATACCTATTAATTGATTATTATCTTTTTTTTTTTTTATTACAATTTTTATTTTATTTAATATTATAAATTATTATATTTTTAATATTAACTTTAAAAAATTATTTTATTTTAATAAAAAAATTAAAAGAATAAATTGAAAATGATAAGCAATTTATTTTCTATTTTTGATCCCACAACAAATTTATTTAATTTATCACTAAATTGAATTAGAACTTTTATTGGATTAATATTTATCCCATATTCCTTTTGATTAATTCCTAATCGACATTATATTTTTTGAAATTTTATTATTAATAAATTTCATAATGAATTTAAATTATTACTAGGTACTAATAGATTTAATGGATCAACTTTTATTTTTATTTCATTATTTTCTTTTATCTTATTTAATAATTTTTTAGGTTTATTTCCTTATATTTTTACTAGAACAAGTCATTTAACTATTTCATTATCAATTTCTTTATCACTATGAATTAGATTTATATTATATGGATGAATCAACAATTATCAACATATATTTATTCATATAATCCCTCAAGGAACTCCAAATATTTTAATACCTTTTATAGTATTAATTGAAACTATTAGAAATATTATTCGTCCTGGAACTTTAGCTATTCGTTTAACTGCTAATATAATCGCAGGACATTTATTACTAACTTTATTAAGAAGAACTAACTCTAATTTATCTTTTTTTATATTATTTATTTTAATTTTTATACAAATTTTATTATTAATTTTAGAATCTGCTGTTGCTATTATTCAATCTTATGTAATTTCTATTCTTAGAACTCTTTATTCTAGAGAAGTAAATTAATGATAATAAATAATCATCCATATCATTTAGTAGATTATAGACCATGACCTTTAACAGGAGCTATTGGAGTAATAACTTTAGTTACTGGTATAATTAAATGATTCCATAATTTTAATATAAATTTAATAATTTTAGGTTATATTATTATTATTATAACTATATATCAATGATGACGAGATATTTGTCGAGAAAGAACTATACAAGGTAAACACACTATATTAGTTTCAAAGGGTTTACGATGAGGTATAATTCTTTTTATTATTTCAGAAGTATTTTTTTTTTTATCTTTTTTTTGAGCTTTTTTTCATAGAAGTTTATCCCCTAATATTGAAATTGGAACTTTATGACCTCCTTTAAATATTACTCCATTTAATCCATTTCAAATTCCCTTATTAAATACTATTATTTTAATTAGATCAGGAGTAACAGTAACCTGAACCCATCATGCATTAATAGAAAATAATTATTCTCAAACTAATCAAAGATTATTTATTACTATTATATTAGGAATTTATTTTACTATTCTCCAAGCATATGAATATTTTGAAGCACCTTTTACAATCGCTGATAGAATTTACGGATCAACTTTTTTTATAGCAACAGGATTTCATGGATTACATGTAATTATTGGAACAATCTTTTTAATAACATGTTTCCTTCGTCATTTAAATAATCATTTTTCAAATAAACATCACTTTGGATTTGAAGCAGCAGCATGATATTGACATTTTGTTGATGTAGTATGATTATTCCTTTACATTTCTATTTATTGATGAGGAAATTAATTTATTTATATAATATATTTAGTATATTTGATTTCCAATCAAAAAGTTTAATCTTATTTTAATATAAATAATTATTTTATTATTAATTTTATCAATTTTAATTATTATTATTTCTAATATCATAATATTAATATCTATAATTCTATCAAAAAAATCATTTTCAGACCGAGAAAAATGTTCTCCTTTTGAATGTGGATTTGATCCTAAATCATCAGCACGAATTCCATTTTCATTACATTTTTTTTTAATTACAGTAATTTTTTTAATTTTTGATATTGAAATTGCTCTTCTTTTTCCAATTATTATATTATTTAATTTAGTTAATTTTATTATATTAATAAAAATTAGATTTTTTTTTTTAATCATTTTATTATTAGGATTATACCATGAATGAAATCAAAATATACTTAATTGAACTAATTAAGGATTATAGTTTATAATAAAACATTTGATTTGCATTCAAAAAATATTGATTTATCAATTTATCTTAAATAAGAAGCAATAAATTGCATTTAATTTCGACTTAAAAGAATGAGTTAATTAACTCCTTATTTATATTAATTGAAACCAAACAGAGGTATATCACTGTTAATGATACTATTGAATATTATATTCCAATTAAATAAGAAATATATTATAATTAAGCTGCTAACTTAATTCATAGTGATTAAAATCATTAATATTTCTATTCACATTTTAATTAATTAATTTATATTTATATAGTTTAAATAAAACATTACATTTTCATTGTAAAAATAAAAAAATTTTTTTATAAATATTTAAAGATTATATAATCTCCTTAATATCTTCAATATTACACTCTATATAAGCTATTTAAATTCTAAATTAATAATAATATAAAATAAAAAATTATTATTCATAAAATAAATCTAAATAAATAAATTTTAAAATTATTTATTTGATATAAATAATAAAAAATTGAATAATTTTTAATAATATTAAATATACCTTGACCTCTATATATTTCTATTCAACCTATATCAATATTTTTTATTAAATCTTGACTATAATTTAAAAAATAATAATTCAAACCATAAGTAGATAAATTTGGTATAAATCATATTAAAGATAAAAAATTTCTTAAATTATAAACCATCAAAAATTTATTTAAAGAATAAATTTCCATATTACTAATTAAATAACCTATAAATATTCCAATTAATCTTACATAAATAACTATTATTTTTATATTAAATGATAAATAAATTATATAAGGATAATTAAAAATTATTCATATTAAAAATCTACCAGTAATTAATCTCATAAATAATAATAAAAATATACTTTTTAATATAATATAATCCTCATCATATAAATTATATACAGAAAATAAATTATAATCATTAATTATTAAATAAATTAATAAACGAATAGTATAAAATATTGTCAAACCTGTAGAAAAATAATATAAAAAAAAAATTAACATATTTAAATTTCTTATTCTTACTATTTCTAAAATTAAATCCTTAGAATAAAACCCAGCTAAAAAAGGAATCCCACATAAAGCTAAATTAGAAATATTTATACATAATGAAGTTATTGGAATAAATATTCTAATACCACCTATAAAACGAATATCCTGATTATCATTCATTATATGAATAATCACTCCAGCACATATAAATAATAAAGCTTTAAATATAGCATGTGTTAATAAATGAAAGAAAGCTAATTCTGATAATCCTATACTTAAAATTCTTATCATTAATCCTAATTGTCTTAAAGTTGATAATGCAATAATTTTTTTCAAATCAAATTCATAATTAGCAGAAATTCCAGCTATAAATATTGTTAATCCAGACAATAATAATAATAATTTAAAAAAAAATATATCAATTAATAATATATTAAATCGAATCAATAAATAAATCCCAGCAGTTACTAATGTAGATGAATGAACTAAAGCCGAAACAGGAGTTGGAGCTGCTATAGCAGCTGGTAATCAAGAACTAAAAGGAATCTGAGCTCTTTTAGTTATAGCCGCAATAATTAATAAAACTCCAATAACCTTTATTGAATAATCATTATTTATAAAACTTAAATAAAAAATATAATTTCAACTTCCATAATTTATTATTCAAGAAATTACCATTAAAATTATAACATCTCCAACTCGATTAGATAAAGCAGTTAATATCCCAGCATTATAAGACTTAATATTTTGATAATAAATTACTAAACAATAAGAAACTAATCCTAATCCATCTCATCCTAAAAAAATTCTAATTATATTAGGGCTAATAATTAATAAAACTATTGAAAAAACAAATAATAATACTAAAATAATAAATCGATTCAAATTTATTTCAGATCTCATATATCTTTTTCTATAATAAATAACTGAAGAAGAAATTATTAATACAAATATTATAAATAATAACGATATTCAATCTAAAATAATTGATATAACAATATTCATAGAATTAAAAGAAATAATTTCCCACTCTAAAAATAAAATTATATTTTTTATAATAAAATAAATTAAAAAAAAAAAATTTATTATTCTAAAAAAAAATAAAAAAAAAAATCTAACAAAACAAATTGAATAATTTTTAATAATTTAAAATGATTTCTCATATTTTTGACTCCACAAATCAATATTTTTATTAAATTATTTAAATTAAAATCAAATTATAAAATATTCAATTTTTAAAATTAAAATATTTAAAGGCAATCAATGTAAAACTAATATTAAATATTCACGAGAAACTCCAGTATAAAATCTATAAATTCTTAAATTATACTTACCATGTTGAGTATAAGAATATAAATATAATCTATAACCTGCTCTAAAAAAAGATATTATAATTAATATAATTATTGATAATCAAGATCAACTTACTAATCTATTAATTAATCTAATTTCCCCTATTAAATTTATTGAAGGTGGAGCTGCTATATTAGAAGATATTAATAAAAATCATCATAAACTTATTGAAGGTATAAAATTTATTATACCTTTATTCATAAATAATCTCCGACTATGTAAACGTTCATAATTAATATTTGCTAAACAAAATATCCCGGATGAACATAATCCATGTCCAATTATTATTATATATGAACCTAAATAACCTCAATAATTTATTGTTATAATTCCTCCAATTACTAATCTTATATGAGCAACAGATGAATAAGCAATTAAAGATTTTATATCTACTTGACAAAAACAATTTAAACTAATATATAAACCTCCTAATAATCTAATAATAATTCAAATAAAATTTATTTTTATATTAATATTTTGAAAAAGAATTAAAATTCGTAATAACCCATACCCTCCTAATTTTAATATAATTCCCGCTAAAATTATTGAACCAGATACTGGAGCTTCAACATGAGCCTTAGGTAATCATAAATGTACAAAATATATAGGCATTTTTACTAAAAAAGCTAAAATTATTGATATATATAATAAATATAAATTTATATCAAAAAATTTTATAAAATAAATAGTTAAATAATTTAAATAATTAAAAATAAAAAAAATTCCTACTAATATTGGTAAAGAAGCAAATAAAGTATAAAATAATAAATATATTCCAGCCTGAACTCGTTCAGGTTGATATCCTCAACCAATAATTAATATTAAAGTTGGAATTAATCTCCCCTCAAAAAATAAATAAAATATAAATAAATTTAATACTCTAAAAGTTAAATATAATATAATTATTAAAATAATAATATTTAATAAAAAAAAATTAATATAAAAATTATTTTTATATAATGATTCTCTTGCTATAATTATTAATATACAAATTCAAATTCTCAATAAAATTAAACCAAAAGAAATTAAATCACAACCTATTATATATCTTAAATTACAAAAATTATTAATATTTAAACTTAAATTTATAAAAATAAAAATAATTAATATTAATATTATTTGAACCAATCAAAATATATTTTTTATAAAACATAAAGGAATTATAAAAATTATTATTATTAAAAATTTTATCATTTATAATAAATTAAATCTTTTAAAATAATCATTACCATGTGTTCGAATTATAGAAACTAAAATTGATAAACCTAATGCACCTTCACAAACAGTAAATAATAAAAAAATTATCAATATATACATATCATATTTAAAATAATTTAAATAAATTATTATTAAGAAAAATATTCTTAATACAATAAATTCTAATCTTAATAAAACAATTAATAAATGTTTATGTTTAGAAATAAAAATTATATTCCCACATAAAAATATAATAAAAATAATAAACCATATATTTAAATTTATCATTTGTTTTTATAATTTAAAATTAAAATATTGGTCTTGTAAATCAAAAATAAGTATATTACTTTAAAAACTTCAAAGAAAAAGAAATTCTTTATCAATAATCTCCAAAATTATTATTTTTTTTAAACTACTCTTTGAAATTTTAAAAATATTTTTATCTTTATTAATTATAATATTTTCTATTATAATATTTTTTTTTAATCATCCTTTATCTATAGGATTAATAATTTTATTTCAAACTTTTCTAACCTGTTTATTATCAGGTATATTAATTAATACATATTGATTTTCATATATTCTATTTTTAGTATTTTTAGGGGGTTTATTAGTATTATTTATTTATGTGTCAAGAATTGCCTCTAATGAAATATTTCATAATAATTTTTTTATAAAAATAATTTTAATTTTTATTTTTATAATATCAATTTTATTAAGATTTATATATATATATAATATAAATTGATTAAATTTTACTAATAATTATGAAATAAATAACTTTAAAAACATATTTAATTTTTTTAATAATGAAAATAAAATTAATTTATCAAAATTATATAATAATTATTCTCATTTAATAATAATAATATTAATTATCTATTTATTTATTACTTTAGTAGCTGTAGTAAATATTACTAATATCTTTTTTGGTCCTTTACGATTATCAAATTAATTTTTAATATAATACTAATGACAAATAAATTTTTACCTTTACGAAAAACTCATCCATTAATTAAAATTATTAATAGATCATTAATTGATTTACCTTCCCCCTCTAATATTTCATTATGGTGAAATTTTGGATCATTATTAGCATTATGCTTAATTATCCAAATTTTAACAGGATTATTCTTAACTATATATTATACTGCTAATATTGAATTAGCTTTTTATAGTGTTAATTATATTTGTCGAAATGTCAATTATGGGTGATTAATTCGAACTTTACATGCTAATGGTGCTTCATTTTTCTTTATTTGCATTTACTTACATATTGGACGAGGAATTTATTATGAATCATTCAATTTAAAATACACTTGAATAATAGGAATTATTATCCTTTTTATTTTAATAGCCACAGCATTTATAGGATATGTTTTACCTTGAGGACAAATATCATTTTGAGGAGCTACAGTTATTACTAACCTTTTATCAGCTATTCCTTATTTAGGAACAATATTAGTAAATTGAATTTGAGGGGGATTTGCTGTTGATAATGCTACTTTAACTCGATTTTATTCATTTCATTTTTTATTTCCATTTATTATTTTAATATTAACTATAATTCATTTATTATTCCTTCATCAAACAGGTTCTAATAATCCTTTAGGAATTAATAGAAATTTAGATAAAATTCCTTTTCATCCATTTTTTACTTTAAAAGACTTAATTGGATTTATTATTATATTAATATTATTAATTATATTAACACTAATTAATCCTTATTTATTAGGAGATCCTGATAATTTTATTCCTGCTAACCCTTTAGTAACTCCAATTCATATTCAACCTGAATGATATTTTTTATTTGCTTATGCAATTTTACGTTCTATTCCTAATAAATTAGGAGGAGTCATTGCATTAATTATATCTATTTTAATTTTAATTATTCTCCCCTTAACTTTTAATAAAAAAATTCAAGGTATTCAATTTTATCCTATTAATCAAATATTATTTTGATCTTTAATATCTATTGTTATTTTATTAACTTGAATTGGAGCTCGTCCTGTAGAAGAACCTTATATTATTACTAGTCAATTACTTACTATTTTATACTTTTCTTATTTTATTATTAACCCTATTATTAATAAATTTTGAGATAATTTAATTTTTAATTAATAATTAATGAGCTTGTTAAAGCATTTGTTTTGAAAACTTAAGAAAGAATAAATTTATTCTATTAATTTATACTAAAATTAATAACTAACTTAAAAAAATTTTTAACCCTAAAAAAAATAATAAATAATTTAAAGAAATAGGTAAATATCTTTTTCAAGATAAATATATTAATTTATCATATCGATACCGAGGTAATGTTCCACGAATTCAAATAAATAAAAATGAAATTAATCTTAATTTTAAATAAAATAATAAAGATATATTATAACCACCTATATATATTAAAATAAATAATATTCTTATAAATAAAATTCTTGAATATTCAGCTAAAAAAATCAAAGCAAATCCCCCTCTTCTATATTCAATATTAAACCCTGAAACTAATTCTCTTTCCCCCTCTGCAAAATCAAAAGGAGTTCGATTAGTTTCAGCTAATCTTGAAGAAATTCAACATAATCTTAAAGGTAATATTAAAAAAAAAAATCAAATTAAATCCTGATAAATAAAAAATATTATTATATTAAAATCTATAATTAAAATAATTCTTGATAATATAATTAATGCTAATCTTACTTCATAAGAAATTGTTTGAGCAACAGCTCGTAATCCTCCTAATAAAGAATAATTAGAATTTGATGATCACCCTGCAACTATAACAGTATATACTCCTATTCTTGTACAACATAAAAAAAACAAAATTCCTAAATTAAATCTAATTATATTAAAATAATAAGGAATTAATATTCAAATTATCAAAGACAAAATAAAACTAATAACTGGAGAAAAATAATAAGAAATATAATTAGAATAAATAGGAAAAATTTGTTCCTTAGTAAATAATTTAATACCATCTGAAAAAGGTTGTAAAATCCCTATATAACCAACCTTATTAGGACCTTTTCGAATTTGAATATAACCTAAAACCTTACGCTCTAATAATGTTAAAAAAGCAACCCCAATTAATACTCCTAAAATTAAAATTAATATTCCCAAAATTATTATTATTATATCCTTTACTATCATTTACTACATATATAATCAAATTATATATTTATGATTTCTAAAATCATTACATTTTTTCTGCCAAAATAGTTTATATTTAAATATATTAAACTATTATTAAAATTCTTTTTATATAAAATTATTTTAAATATTTAATCCTTTCGTACTAAAATATTTTATTAATCTAAAGATAGAAACCAACCTGGCTTACACCGGTTTGAACTCAGATCATGTAAGATTTTAATGATCGAACAGATCAAAAATTTTAAACTTTTGCATTTAAATTTTATCTTAATCCAACATCGAGGTCGCAAACTTTTTTTCTTATTTGAACTAAAAAAAAAAATTACGCTGTTATCCCTAAGGTAATTTTTTCTTTTAATCGTAAATTACGGATCATTTATTCATTTATTAATGTAAATCTATAAAAAAGTTCTTTTAATTTTTTTATCACCCCAACAAAATATTTATTATAAATTAAAATTTTAAATTTTATAAATAATTTTAATTTAATTAAATATTAAACTCTATAGGGTCTTCTCGTCTTTTAAATACATTTTAGCTTTTTAACTAAAAAATTAAATTTTATAAATTAAAAAGAGACAGTATATATCTCATTAAATCTTTCATACAAGTCACCAATTAAGAGACTATTGATTATGCTACCTTTGTACAGTCAAAATACTGCAGCCCTTTAATTTATTATCAGTGGGCAGATTAGACTTTAAATTATTAATCAAAAAGACATGTTTTTGATAAACAAGTGAATATAAATTTTTGCCGAATTCCTTTTTTTAAATTATTAAATAATAAATTATTTTTATTTTAAATTATATACTAATTTTATCATTATATCTAAATTTAAATTATTATAAAATATTTTTTAATAAAAAATTAAATAAATTTTAAATTTTAATTTAATTAAAATTATTTATAAAAAATTATAATTTTTAAACAATATAAATTTTAAAAATTTTAATTATTATTATCAAATTTTATTATAAAAATTTATTTTAAAGCTTATCCCTTAAAATATTTAATTTTAAAAATATAATTTTAATTAATTAAAATTATATTTCTTTTTAAAATTTAAAATTAAATTTTTTTCTAAAAAAACTAGATATATTTAAAAACGATTAACATTTCATTTCAAATTAATTATTTAAAATAATTATACAATATTAACTTTAATAATTAATTATCTCTTTTAAATTCGAGAAAATTTTTAAATAAAAATAATTATTAATAAACTCTGATACACAAGATACAATAAATTAAATTTACTTATATATAAATTTATTTTCAATATATTTCAAATTTCTTTTACAATACTAATTTACTATAAATTTTATTATTTTTTCTATTAAATATACTTTAACCCCCATTAAAATATTTTAATATTAAAAATTTTTTTATTATTTTATCTATTTATTAATTTATCCCCCTCAAATTAATTATAATATAATATCTTTTCAATGTAAATGAAATACTTTTATCAAGCTCTAATTTGTTCTTTCTAGAAACACTTTCCAGTACCTCTACTTTGTTACGACTTATTCCAACTTATTAATGAAAGTGACGGGCAATATGTACATATTTTAATTTATAATCATTTTAATAAATTAATTAAAATTACATTTAAATCCACCTTCAAATATTTATTAAAAAATATTATTCATTTAAATTTATTTATTGTAATCCATTATATTCTTAATTATAATCTGCATCTTGATCTGAACTAATTTTATATAAAAATTTTAAAATATTATTTTTATTAAAAAATATTTATTTAACAACGATATACAAAATAATAAATTAAGTAAATTTATTCGTGGATTATCAATTATTAAACAGATTCCTCTAAATGAACTAAAATACCGCCAAATTATTTAAGTTTCAATAAATTATTATCTACTATTTTAGTATTATAAATTTAATTTTTAATAATAGGGTATCTAATCCTAGTTTTTTATAAAATTTTATAAATCATAAAATTAATATAAATTTTAATTAAATTAAAATTTCACTTAATAATTTAATATTTAATTTAAATAATAACTTTTATTTATTATATACTGATAAAATTTAAATTATTTTTTGTATAACCGCAACTGCTGGCACAAAATTTGTTAATAAATTAAATATCACTAAATCTTAATTTCTTAAATTTTTAATTTTAATTACTGTAAATATTAATAATTATTATTAAAATAATTAAAAATTAACACTAAAATTTACATGTAAAATAAATTTAAATTAAATTTAATAAATCATAAAAATTTATTTATATATACAATTTTTTAATATAGATTTTTTTTTTTTTTTTTTTATATTAAAATATTTATTAAATAATATATATATAAAAGTAAAATATAATTTTTATACTAATATTAATACAAATTAATTAATATTTATATATATATATATAATTTATAAATATATTAATATATAAATATATATATATTAAATATCACAGATATATATATAATTTATAAATATATTAATATATAAATATATATATATTAAATATTTAATATATAAGAAAAATAAGTATATAAAATATTTAATATTAATTATTAAATATTGAATAATTTCTCTTATTTTTTTTTCATAATATTGAATTAAATAACAAAATTGCTATTTAAATTTTTATAATTTAAATAAATATATTAAATTAATATAATTAATAATTATAAAATTATATTTAATATATTAATATTTAATATTAATAAATTAAATATTTAATATATATATATTAATCAATAAATGAATTTTCAATTTAAATATACTATTAAACCAATTTTAATTTTTTTTATATATAAAATAAAAAAAAAA